AACTCTAATTTCAAAATGTTCACGAGAATCTTTATTTACATGTGGTGATCGTAGAACACAATATATACGTCGTTTAGTAGGTAACGCAACTACTCCAATAGAATCTAATGGAGTATTTTGTAAAATTTCTACAATTTTTTTACAAGATGAATTTAATAATTCATGATTAAAAGATTCTAACCTTACACGAATTTTTGCATTCGTTTTTATTTCCATAAAAATTTTTATTTATTTAACAATTTTAGAAACTACCCCTGCGCCAATTGTTCGGCCACCTTCGCGAATTGCAAATCGCATACCTTCTTCAATTGCTACAGGATAAATTAATTCTGCGGTCATTTTAATACGGTCACCTGGCATTACCATTTCAACAATTGTACCATCATCAGCTGTAAATTGTGTAATTGCACCCGTTACATCAGTTGTTCGTACATAAAATTGAGGTCGATAGCCTGTAAAGAATGGTGTATGACGTCCACCTTCATCTTTTGTTAAAACATAAACCTCTGATTCAAAACTTGTATGAGGAGTAATTGTACCAGGTTTAGCTAATACCATACCACGCTCAATATTCTCGCGTGTGATACCACGTAATAAAATACCTACGTTATCACCGGCAAAGCCTTCTTCTAATGTTTTTTGGAACATTTCAATACCCGTGATCGTAGTTGTTTTAGTGGCACTAATACCAACAATCTCAACGTTATCACCTACTTTTACAATACCACGATCAATACGACCTGTTGCTACAGTACCACGACCTGTAATTGAGAAAACATCTTCAATTGCCATTAAGAATGTTTTTTCTGTATCACGTTCTGGAGTTGGAATATAATCATCAACAGCATCCATTAATGCAAAAATTTTATCAACCCATGGGTTTTCACCACGCTTAACAGTAGGGTTTGCTGTAATTGCTTCAAGGGCTTGTAAAGCCGACCCTGGACAGATTGGAATATCATCGCCCGGGAAATCATATGCTGATAATAGTTCACGAACTTCTAATTCAACTAATTCTAATAACTCAGCATCATCTACTTGGTCTTCTTTATTTAAGAATACAACAATATTTGGAACACCTACTTGTTTTGATAATAAGATATGTTCACGAGTTTGTGGCATAGGACCATCGGCTGCAGATACTACTAAAATCGCACCATCCATTTGTGCTGCACCTGTAATCATGTTTTTAACATAATCCGCGTGACCTGGACAATCTACGTGTGCATAATGACGGTTTTCAGTTTCATATTCAACGTGAGCTGTATTAATTGTAATACCACGTGCACGTTCTTCTGGAGCACCGTCAATATCCGAGTATGCTTTTGCTATTGCTCCACCAGTAGTCGCTAAAGTTGCAGTGATTGCAGCTGTTAAGGTTGTTTTTCCGTGATCAACATGACCAATAGTACCAATATTAACGTGCGGTTTTGTACGTTCAAACTTTTCACGTGCCATTAGATAATTCCTTTTTATTTTTTCAAAACTTTGATTTTTCTATTTTAGCTTTTAGCGAGAATAAATTTTGAAATAAACTAATATCTAAAATGAGCAAAAGCTTTATTTGCTTCAGCCATTCTATGAGTTTCTTCTTTCTTTTTAATAGTATTACCGATATCGTTAGCTGTGTCAATGATTTCGTTGGCTAACTTTATTGCCATACTTCTTCCTACACGTTGATCCGAGTATCGAATAATCCAGCGTAAAGCTAAGTTCGTTGCTCGGAAACCACTAACTTCAACAGGTACTTGATATGTTGAACCACCCACTCTTCGAGCTTTAACTTCAACAATTGGACTAGCATTTCGAATTGCTTTTTCAAAAATTGCTAATGGATCTTCATTTGTTTTTTTTTTAATGATATCAAATGCTTGATATACAATGTTTCTTGCAATAGTTTTTTTACCAGATTTTAAGATTCTGGTAACTAATAAACTAACTAAATAACTACTATATAATGGATCAGGTTGTGGAAAACGTTTTTTTGAAATATTTCGACGAGACATAATCTAATTGATAAAATTTTTCTCTAATTAAAAGTAAGATTATATATATATTTTTTTTTTATTTATCAGCCTTTGGTTTTTTAACACCATATTTTGAACGGCCTTGAGTTCGATTTTTAACACCCCCAGTATCTAGAGCTCCTCGAACAATATGATAACGTACCCCTGGTAAATCTTTCACTCGACCGCCTCTAATTAGAACCACTGAATGTTCTTGTAAATTATGACCTATTCCTGGGATATAAGCTGTGACTTCAAAACCTGATGTAAGTCTTACACGAGCCACTTTTCGAATTGCTGAATTGGGTTTTTTCGGTGTTGTTGTATAAACTCGAGTACAAACTCCACGTCTTTGAGGACAATTTACAAGAGCAGGAGATTTTGTCTTTTTCTTAATTTGTATACGTGGAGAGCGAACTAATTGTTGAATAGTTGGCATAAAATTCTATAATGTTTTAATTTTATTATTCTTCGTTTGTAGTTAAGCGATATTTTTTCATAAATTTTTCAACGCGACCTTCACTATCAATCATAACCTGTGAGTTGTTATAGAAGGGATGGTTGGCTAACCAAATATCAACTTGTAATTCTTTTTTCGTTGAACCAATTAAACAAAGCGGCTTACCATCATAAAAAACTGGTGCACTTTCAAACCAGTTAGGATGTATACTAGATTTTGGCATATTTTATTTACTATTTTAAATAATATAAATTATAAATAGATAATGATTAACGTTTTGAATATTGTGGAGCTTTTCTCGCTTTTCGTAAACCATATTTTTTACGTTCTTTAATACGGGCATCACGTGTTAAAAATCCAAAGGGTTTTAAGATTGGACGATTTTCCTTGTCCATGCGACAAAGTAATCTTGCAACACCTAATTGAATTGCTTGAGCTTGACCAGTAAGACCACCACCGCTGACTAAAGCTACAATATCAAATTGATTCTCTAAATTTAATTTTTGTAAAGGCCCCCAAACGGTTCTTAAATATGTATCATTATATTGTAAATATTTTTCACCTGAAGTTTTATTAATTACAATATTTCCTTCTCCAGGAATTAAAAAAACTCGGGCAGTTGATTCTTTTCTTTTTCCGATACCAATTTGATCTTTCTGAAAGATTAATTCTTGTTTCAAATTCATAAATTTTAAAAATTTATAATTAAGTTTTATTGTTCAGTATTATGTTTTTAATTAAATTTAATTTTTAAATATAATTAACTGTTTTCATTGCTAAATGCTGGATTTGAATAAAAATTTGAAATATCAATTTTTATTGGTTTTTGTGCTTGATGTGGATGATTAGTATCATTATAAATGCGTAATCTTCGCATTAAACGCTTAGTTTCTGTTTCTGATAACATACCTTTGACAGCGCGTTGAATTGTAAATTTTGGAAGACAATCCTGGACACTTTTTATTGTTAATGAATGACCCGGACGACCTGGGTTATTTACAATAAAATGTTTACTGTCTTCATTTACAACAATAGACTCAGCATTTAAAAGAATAATGTAATCACCCGTATCAATTGATGGATGATATTGTGGTTTAATTTTTCCACGTAATAATGCAACTAAAATAGTTGCAAGTCGCCCTAATTTTTGCTCTTCGCAATCGATAATAAACCAATTACGATTTGTCGAATCGTTAGTTGGCAAAAATGTTTTATTTAATGAATTCATAATTTTTTTGCGAATAAATAAAGAAGATTATTAATTAATTAAAAATTTCTTAACTAGTCTATTGAACTATGTAAGACTAATACCCAATTTGTTTTTCAATGTTGAAAAAACTTCATCAGCTGATTTTCGACCAAAATTCTTTAGTTCTTGTAATTTTTCAGGAGAATATTGTAATAAATCTCCTACAGTATTGATTTTGGCTTTCTTTAAACAGTTGTAGGCTCGGACAGATAATTGTAACTCTTCAATAGCGATATTATTATAGGGTTCAATAGTAATTGAATCACTTTTTGCGTCTACTTGATTCTTTTCTGTTTTATCTGTATTGTTAATTAATGCTGCAAATAAGTCAATAACAATCTGCGATGCAGATTCTAAAGCTTCAGTTGGTGAAATACTTCCATTGGTCCAAATATCTAAAAATAAACGTTCACTAATATCATTTGAAGAATCATAAACGTTTTCAATTTTAAAATCTACTTTTTGAACTGGCATAAAAATGGTATCAAGCTGCAAATAATTTTCATCTTCTTCGGAAAAAGTTTGAGCAGCTAATTTATAACCAGTTCCATATTCAAATTTAAATTCAATTTCAAGAATACTAGAAGTTGAAAGTGTTGCAATATAATGATTTGGATTAATAAGTTGTAAAGTATCTGGTAATTGAATTGAATCTGCCGTTACAACATTTGGTCCTTGAATTTTTAACCGACCAAATTGAGTTTTTTTTGTTTTACCTTTTAAAACAATACCTTTTAAATTTAGTAAAATTTCAAGAATATCTTCTCGAACTCCTGGAATGGTTGAAAATTCATGAGTTACTCCTGCAATTCTAACAGCAGAAACTGCTATTCCGCCTAGATCACCTAATAGTACTCTTCGTAACTGATTTCCTATTGTTATTCCCTGTCCTGGTTTTAAGGAATTAATAACAAATTGACCATGACAGGCACCTGATTGAATTTTTTCTGAATTCAAACATTTTATAAAAATATTATTCATAGTTTTTAGATTTAGAAATAGAAATTCTAAACACGACGTTTTTTCGGAGGACGACAGCCGTTATGTGGAACTGAAGTAATATCTTGAATAGATAAAATATCAAATCCAGCTCCTTCGATTGCTCGAATTGCTGTTTCACGTCCAGATCCTTGCCCTTTTACTAAAATTTCAACATTTTTCATGCCAGTTCCTAAAGCATCTAATGCAGCTTTTTCTGCAGCTGTTTGAGCTGCAAAAGGAGTACTTTTTCTAGCACCTTTAAAGCCAGAACTTCCAGCGGATGACCATGAAACTGTATCACCAGCTAAGTTTGTAATCGTTACAATTGTATTATTAAAAGTTGATTGAATATGAACAACCCCACTCGTAAAACTATTTTTATCTTTCGTTGATTTTTTTGTTGTTTTTGCCATGTACAATTTTAAATAAGTCTATAAGATTAATATATAGTTATTTCTTTTTATTAGCTACAGTCTTTTTCGAACCCTTTCTTGAGCGCGCATTAGTTCGAGTTCGTTGACCACGAACTGGTAAATTATTACGATGACGCTTTCCTCGATGACAATTAATTTCATTTAATCGTTTAATATTTAAACCATTAAATCGACGTAAGTCACCTTCAAGTTTGAAATCACTTTCTTCCAAAGTTTGACGTAAAATACTTGCTTCTTCTGTTGTTAAATCACTAGTTCTTGTATCTGGATTAATATTGGCAAGTTCAACAATCTTTTTTGCAGAAGTAAGACCAATTCCATGAATATAAGTAAGTGAATAAGTAATCTTTTTATTTCTAGGTAAATCAACACCTACTAACCTAACCATCTTTATACTCCTTTAAATTATTATCCTTGACGTTGTTTATGTTTAGGGTTGGCACAAATTACCATAATTCTTCCATGTCTTTTAATTAATCGACATTTATCACACATTTTTTTTACTGATGGACGAACTTTCATAATGAATTCTATAATAATAATAATTGGTATGTTATTGTTACATGTTATTGTAAATATTTGCGAAGTAAATATTTTTGACTTCACGAACAAGATCTAAGACTACACCTGCTAAAATTAATAAGGATGTAGTACTTAAACCATTTAAACTTGTAATACTTAAAGTTGATTCAATAAAATTTGGAATTGTTACTAACGTGGCTAACATCGTTGCACCAACTAAGGTAATTCTTTTCATTACTTGTTTTAAATAAAACGTTGTTTGAATACCAGGTCTAATTCCCGGAATTGTTACGGCCATTTTCTGTAATTGATCAGAAATATCCTTAGGATTTAAAACAATCGTTGAATAGAATGAACTAAATAATAAAATAAATCCAAAATATCCAATCCAATATAGAAATGATAATGATTCAATATTGATTGGAAGATTTACTTGCGGGAATAGCCCAAGACTGTTTATGTAGTTTGGTACTACTAAAATTGCCGTTGTTAAAATTATTGGCATTACCCCCGCTTGATTAAACCTAAGGGGAATATAATTAGTACTAATTAAAGAATCTTGTCCTGAACCTTGGGTTAATTGTTTTGAAGAAATTAATGGAATAATTCGAACTCCTTCTTGTAAAAATACAATTCCATACAGAGAGCCAAAAATCAATAAAATAAACCCTAATGTAGAAAAAATGGTTAAATTTTCGCTAATGATTGTTTTACTTAAATTTGGTAAGTTAGAAATAATATTAATATAAATAAGAAGAGATGCTCCATTTCCTAGTCCATAATCTGTGATAATTTCACTTAACCACAGAACAATCATTGCTCCTGTTGTTAACCAAACGATGATTTCAAATGCCAGTACATAATTCCAATCAAAAAGAATTTGCCTTAAATAAAGAGTTAGTCCAATGCTTTGAATAACAGCCCATATTAAGGTAATCAAGCGTGTTAATCTATTGATAGATCTGCGACCTTCTAAATCTCCTTCTTTTTGTAACTTAGCTAACTTCGGTGAAAATCCTAATATCAATTGAATCAAAATGGACGCATTAATATAAGGAAAAATATTCAAAGTAAATAAGCCAATTACAAAAGTATTATCACCTGAAAATGTACTAATCAGATTTCTAGCAACTGAATGTGTCTGGATATAAAAAGCTAAATCACTATGATTTACACCTGGAACAGGAAGGAATGTTCCTAGTCTAATAAATAATATTATTCCAAAAGTTATTAAAAATCGATTAAGTAAAATTGTTCGAATTTCTTTGTTAATTTTCACAGCTTACTCTATTAAATACGTTTACTTATTCTAAATTTCTCTTTTTTGATACTTCAGATTTCGTTGTTAAATTGTTTAATGCACAAACGGAAGCTCGCGCATTGTTCAATAAATTATTTGAACCTAATTGTTTCGCAATAACATTTTTCACACCTGCTACTTCAAGTACAATTCGAACTGCACCCCCTGCAATAACACCAGAACCTTCAATCGATGGTCTCATAATTATTGAGCAAGCTCCAAAATCACCAGTTACACTATGTGGAATACTTAAAGATTTTGTTAGCGGAAATGTTACGAGATTTTTTCGACCATCAGTTTTTGCCTTTTTAAAAGCATTTACAACATCATCGGCTTTAGCTACTCCAACACCAACTTTTCCATTTTCATCTCCAACGACAACAATTGCTCGGAAACTTAATTTTTTACCACCTTTCGTAACTTTAGATACACGACTAATTTTGATTAATCGTTCTACAAATTTAGGTTCTTGAGCAGCTCCTGAACGGCGCGAATTCTTTTTATTTACTCTTTTTAAATCAGTACTCATAAAAATTATTTAACTTGTTATTTACAAATTTTCCTTTAAAACTGTAAACCACCAGCTCGAGCACCGTCGGCTAGTGCTTTGATTCGACCATGATATAAATAAGGACCACGATCAAACACAATTTTAGTAATATTTTTTTTCAAACTTAATTCAGCTAATTTTTCTCCCATTAATTTCGCTGCGTCACATGTTCTACCATTTGACATAGAAAGCTGAATAGAACGATCTAATGTTGAACATGAAATTAATGTTTTTGCATTTGTATCATCAATAATCTGTGCATAGATATTTTCATTCGAACGATATACTGACAATCTTGGACGTTCATCCGTTCCTTTAATTCTACCACGTAATGTTTCGCGCTTTAATCTTTTAAATTGATTAGGTTTTAATTTTTTATTTTTCTTTTTTAACTTTAACAAAGTTCTTGGTGAAAATTTCATAGGTATAATTTTTAATTTGTTAAAAATTTCAGTACTTTACTTTATAAATCTTATTTTCTCTTTTAAGTGAAAGATAACTTAAAGCTCAATTTATTACTTACCAGATTTACCTGCTTTTCGAATAATTTTTTCATCTTTATAAAGAATACCTTTGCCTTTATATGGTTCAGGTAAACGCCAAGCTCGTATGTTCGCGGCAAATAACCCTAACGCTTCTTTGTCGCATGATTTTAAATTAATAGTTGTATTTTGAACAACTTCAACTGTAATATTATTAGGAATAACAATTTTTACTGGATGACTGTATCCTAAGCTTAAAACGATTTCTTGTCCTTGAACAGCTGCACGATAACCAACACCTTTCAAAATAAGAGTTAAATCAAACTGTTTAGATACTCCTATAATCATATTATTAATTAATGTTCGGTATAATCCGTGTAATGCTCGGCTATCTTTTTTCTGCTCTTTCATTTTCACAGTTAGTTTACCATTATCTTCAGTAACAACAATCGATTCAGGAAGTTGATTTTGTAAAGTTCCAAATTTTCCTTTCACTGTAATTTCTGAATTAGTGTAATTAATATCTACACTATCTGGTATAGTAATGGCTAATTTTCCAATTCGTGACATTTTAGAAACTCCTTCTATCTACCAAATATAACATAAAACTTCACCACCAACTCCAAGTTCTTTTGCTTTTAGGTTTGTCATTACTCCTTTTGAAGTAGAAAGAATAGCAATTCCTAGATTGTTTAGAACTTTTGGTAATTTTTTTGAACTTGAATAAACCCGTAATCCAGGTTTACTTACTCGTTCCAGTTTACAAATAACAGGTTGTCTAGATTTTCCTGTATATTTTAACGATACTAACAAGTAATTTTTATTATTTTCAGAATATTGCTCGAACCCTTCAATATATCCCTCTTCTTTTAAAATTTCTGTAATAGCTAAAGACATTTTAGTAGAAGGAATTTGAACGATTTGATGTTTTACCATATTCGCATTTCTGATTCTTGTTAACATATCTGAAATAGTGTCATTTACCACAATTATCTCCTTATGCAATATAATTTTTAACCATTAATCTTGAGCTTGTGACCAACGTTTTCTTTTCAGATGTCGTTTTTTGTCCCATGCTCTATTTATTTCTGTAAACGACTCATACTTATCATAATAACCACAATCGTTTAATGGGAATCGTAAAAATTTAAATAAAATCATACCATTTAAAATTTTATCAATTGATTCAGAACGATATTTTGGTGAACTATGATCCATAACAATTGTAATTGTAAAACCTTGAACTTGATCGACATCATCGTATTCGATTTCTGGAAAAATTAATTGTTCTTTTAAACCGAATGTATAGTTACCAGCTTTATCAAAACTACGTAGTGATAATCCTCTAAAATCTCGAATCTGTGAAAATGTAAAGAATAGAAGTTTTGTCAAAAAACTATACATTTTTTCACCACGTAAAGTGACACTTAAGCCTAATTCCATTTGTTCACGAAGTTTAAAGCCAGCAATTGCTTTTTTTGCTTTTGTGACAACTGGTTTTTGACCTGTAATTTTTTCGAATTCTTCAATATTCTTTTTTAAGATATTTGTATTTTGTGCTGCAGCGCCAAGACCACGATTAATTTGAATTTTCTTCAATTTAGGTACAGTATGTGGATTTTTAAAAAGTTTTGGGCTATTTTTGATTAAAATGGGTTTAATCCCTTTTTCATATTCTTTCTTAATATCACCAAGAAGATTATGAATTTCAGCAATTTCTTCCAATGAATGTTGATTTAGCATATTAAGATATTTCTGTTAAATTTAATTTTACGTTTGAATGATGAATTGGGGCCTCAAATTGTGTAATTTGTCCCACTTCATCTGAAGTTCTTGGTTTAATATGTTTAAATTTAAAATTGATTCCTTTTACTACAACTTTTCCAGTTGTTCGATCAATTTTGATAACTTCACCAGTTTCGTTTTTATGAAAGCCTGAAATTACAGTGACAACGTCACCAACTTTTACATGTAATTTTTTAGATTTTGGCATTTATAAAACCTCCGGAGCTAATGATACAATCTTTGAATAGTTTTTATCACGAATTTCTCGAGCAACAGGTCCGAAAACACGTGTTCCTCTAGGATTATTATCCATATTAACTATTACCGCTGCATTATCGTCAAATCGAATATACATACCATCTTTTCGTCGAATACTTTTGGTAGTACGTACAACAACTGCTCTTACTACATCTGAACGTTTAACTGGCATATTTGGAATAGCTTCTTTAACAACAGCAATAATGGTATCACCAATTTTGGCATACTTTTTATTCCCACCTAATACCCTGATACACATAACTTGTTTCGCACCCGTATTATCAGCTACGGTTAACATTGTTTGAGGATAAATCATAAAAATTTCAATTAACTTACTAAAGATGATTTTGAAAGAATTTTAATTAATTTCCAACGTTTTCTTTTACTTAATGGACGGCATTCTTGAACTAATACTTGATCACCAATATTAGCTTCTTCTAATTCATCATGTGCTAAATATTTTTTTGTTTTAATTAATGTTTTAGAATAAATGGGATGTGGATAGCGATTTTCAATTTGCACCACAACAGTTTTATTCATTTTGTCACTAATTACAATACCAATTTCCTGTTTTACTGGCATTTAAAGCTCCTTAATTTTCGATTTAATAGTATTTAACTTTTATCGTTTAATCTTCTAAGACTGTTCAAGATTTTGTAATCTTGATGTTAAAAGTGTTTTTAATTGAGCTAGACGTCGTTTTGCATTTTTAATTTCATGCAATTTAAAAGGTTGGCGAGTAGCTTGTTTAAAACGAAGATTAAATAATTGATTTTCAGTTTCAATAATTGCTTCAGAGATTTCGTCATTTGAAAGAGAGATAATATCAGCAAACGTAGATAAACTCATGTTATTTAATTAATAGTGTCTTTAACAATAAATTTTGTTTTAATCGGTAATTTATAAGCGGCTAGTTTTAATGCAGTACGAGCTATTTCTTCTGGAACTCTTCCAATTTCAAATAAAATTGTTCCAGGTTTTACCACAGCTACCCAATAATCTACAGCCCCTTTACCAGATCCCATTCGTGATTCTGCAGCACGAGCTGTTACCGTTTTATCAGGGAAAATTCGAATCCATAATTTGGCACCACGCTTTGTATAACGCGTAATTGTTCGACGAGCGGCCTCAATTTGACGAGATGTAATCCAACTCGGCTCTTGAGCTTGCAAACCAAAGTTTCCGAAACAAATTTCATTTCCACGAGTTTTGGTACCTCGCATACGACCACGATGATATTTTCTATATTTTGTTCTTTTTGGACTTAGCATAATAAATCAATTTAGTAAAACTATAAATTTTTCAATTTTCTTTAATCTTTATTTTGATAGAATTTCACCTCTAAACAACCAGATTTTAATACCTAAAACTCCATAAATAGTATTAGCTTCTCTTGTTGCATAGTCAATATCTGCTCGTAATGTTTGAAGTGGAACACGTCCTTCACGAACCCATTCACTTCGGGCAATTTCAGCACCATTTAAACGACCCGAAACTTGAATTTTGATACCTTGTACATTTTGTTTTTGAGCCCGTTGTAACGCTTCACGCATAGCACGTTTAAAAGCAACACGTTTTTCTAACTGTTCCACCACTAAATCTGCAAGTAATGTTGCATCTAAATCAACTTTTTCAACTTCTAAAACATTAATTGTAAGTTGACGACTTGCTGGTAATATTTTTTTAATTTTCTTTAATAAATTTTCTAGTCCAGAACCTAAATCACCCACTAAAATACCCGGTTTGCCAGTTTCAATATTTAATTGAATTTGGTCATTTAATCCATTACGATTAATTCTTATATTTGAAATACTGTTTACTTTTGAAATCGTATCAATATAAGTTCGAATACTATCATCTTCTTTTAAAACGTTGGCATACTGATTAAAATTTGCATACCATGTTGATTTCTGATCTTGTGTAATTCCTAATCTAAATCCTAAAGGATGTGTCTTTTGACCCATAGAATTAATCCTTTTTCTTTAAAATCAATTTTGTTGTTTGTTTATTTAATTCACTTCTTTAAGAACCACTGTAATATGACAAGTTGGTTTTAAAATTTTATAAGCTCTTCCTTGAGCTCTTGGTCGAATACGTTTTAATTTCGGTCCTTCATTTGCAAAAGCTTCATCAATGATTAACTTTTGTTTATCTAATCCATAGTTTTCTTTTGCATTTGCTGCAGCAGAATAAACTACTTGCCAAATAGGACCACTCGCATTGTAAGGTAAAAATTCAAGAATCATTAAGGCTTCTTGATAAGAACGACCACGAATTTGATCTAAAACGCGTCGTATTTTATGCGGAGACATACGTATATATTTTGCTACTGCTTTTACTGATTGAGTATCTGACATAAGTAATTTATTTGAAAGTCTAATATTTGATATAAAATATCGATTTTTAATCAAGACGATTAAAAATTTTTTAGTTTGGTTTAAACGTTCAATTTGTATTGAGTGATTAAGAATTTACTTTTTTTAATCCTAATTGTTACCACAATGAATCTTGTTTTTTTGTTGGTATTTTAGTTTTGTAGAAAAACTTAACCGTTATAGAAGTAAACTGATGAAAAGTTTGAGAATTATTAGAAAGAAATTTATTAGGTTTAGAACCTTCTTCTAAGTAAATCTCACTAATCCATATATCAAAAAAATTAACTGAATAATTATTTTGCAAGAAAATAACGGGCGAATATAAAATAGCTAGTAAAGTTTCATATTCGTTTGAATCTAATCCAAATTGATATAAAATATCATCAATCCCATAATAAATATATTTATTCTGAAAACTATTTAAAATAAATTTTGCGATTAAAGACAACTTACCAGCGTATTTTATTTGAAATGTTTTAGATTTAATTTCAGCTGATTTTGGGTATTGAAGTGGTTTACCTTCACTTCGACTCGTTGGTTTCCGTTTTTTTATTACTGAAATTTCTTCATTACATTTGCATCTATTCTCAAATAGAATTTGATTCATTGTTTAATTTATCTATCGTTTAGCTTTTCGATCCGCTTTAATATGAGTTTTAAAATTTCGTGTAGATACAAACTCACCTAATTTATGACCAACTAATTGATCAGAGATAAAAACTGGGACATGCTGTTTTCCATTATAAACCGCAATTGTAAATCCAACCATACTTGGTAAAATGGTTGAAGAACGCGACCAAGTTGTAATTGTTGTATCTTTTTTACCTGCCTTACTCAATTGATTAATTTTTTTTAATAAATGATAGGCAACAAATGGACTTTTTTTTAATGATCTTGGCATCTTTAAAATATTTGTTATAATTGCTATACTAATAAGTGAAAAATTAAGAACGTCGACGAAGAATATAGGCATCGCTTAACTTTTTGTGCTTTCTTGTTTTCATACCTAAGGCTGGTTTACCCCAAGGAGTTAAAGGACGTGTACGACCAATTGGTGCTCGACCTTCACCACCACCATGAGGGTGGTCACATGGATTCATTACAGAACCACGAACTGTAGGACGTTTGCCTAACCAACGTGTTCGACCTGCCTTACCACTTTGAACTAAAAAGGCATCATTATTGCTAACCTCGCCAATTGTCGCAAAACATTCTTTGCGAATTAATCGAATTTCTTTTGAAGGTAAACGTAGAGTTACATAGTCCCCTTCTTTTGCTAAAATTTTTGCTGAAGTTCCACCAGCTCGAACAATTTGTCCTCCGCGATTCGGAATTAACTCAATATTATGAACTGATGTACCTAAAGGAAGTTCTTCTAATGGTAACGTATTACCTACATTTAACGATGAGCCAGACCCCGAAACAATGATATCACCAACATTTAAATTTTTTGGTTGTAAAATATATCGTTTTTCACCATCTTTGTAATGAATTAACGCAATTCGAGCATTTCTATTTGGATCGTACTCAATTGCTGCAACGACACCTTCCACACCATATTTATTTCTTTTAAAATCAATTAATCGATAAAGACGTTTATGTCCTCCACCGCGATGACGGACTGTAATTACTCCTCTATTATTTCGACCTTTACTACGTTGATTTTTACATAGTAAGCTTTTTTCTGGTTTAGATTTTGTGATTTCACTGAAAGTTGATAATGCACGGTTTCGCGTACCCGGCGTATAAGATTTATAAAGACGAATACTCATAAATTAAATTATTTTTTTATTGATTAACTATCGGTACTATCTGTAAATAAATTGATAAAATCACCTTCTGCTAGAGTTACGGTGGCTTTTTTATATTGCGGTTTCCAACCAATATATTTACCCACACGTTTTTGTTTTCGTGGAAGACGACAAGTATTCACTTTAGTAACTTTTACATCAAATAAATTTTCAATTGCTTCTTTAATTTCAATTTTATCTGAATAACGATCTACAATAAAACTATATTGATTGTTTTCAAAAAGACGTGTCGCTTTGTCTGTTATGATTGGATATTTCACAATTTGTACACTACTACGAGAAGAATTTACAGAACTATTCACAATAAATCTCCTTTATAATATTTATAGCTGCTGGTGTTAAAATAATTTGCTTCGCTTTTAATAAACTTAAGGTATTTAAATGTGAAGCTGAAATTAATTCTACAGTTTTTAGATTTTGTGTAGCTAATTTTAATGCTGTAGTTTTTTTCGATACAACTACTAGTAATTTTTGATCTACATTAATTTCACAGTTTTTACAAACTTGTAAAAATGTCTTTGTTTTTGATTCAGTTAAATCATTTTCTAAATTTTCAAGAATTAAAATACTATTCTTCTTGTTATATAACAAAGTTTGTAATGCTAGACGACGCTCTTTTTTATTTAATTTCATTGAAAATTTTCTTGGTTTAGGACCAAAAGTAACACCACCACCTTTCCACAATGGTGAACGATTTGAACCTGCTCGAGCTCGACCTGTTCCTTTTTGTTGCCATGGTTTTCGACCACCTCCACGAACTTCGCTTCGTGTTTTAGTTGAAACAGTACCTTGTCGTTGCGATCCGAAGTGTCTTAAAACATCTTTATGTAATAAATAGTTTCCAGATGTTTCTAAAACATTTAATTTTAATTCTTGAGTAGAATCTACTTGTTTGCCATTTAGATCTACTGGATTATATGCTATGAATTTTTGAACGGTCATACTTTCTTTTCTAAGTTTTTTTGTAATTTCAGTTTAATTATTCTGAAGGAACAATACTCAATAAATTTCCTGGCTTTCCTGGAACAGAACCTTTTATTACTAAAATATTTTCTTCTGTATTTATTTGAATAACTTTAAGTTTTTGAATTGTTGCAATTTTATTTCCTACTTGCCCCGACATTTTTTTTCCAGGCAAAACACGGCCAGGTGTAGTACCCATACCAATCGAGCCCGGCTTTCTATGGTTTTTTGAACCATGTGTCATAGGTCCTCGAGCAAAATTATAACGTTTTTGTAAGCCTGAGAATCCTTTACCGATACTTTTACCTCGAACGTTGACTAATTGACCTTCTGAGAATGCATCAACATTTAAAACTTGACCAATTTGAAAGTCATTTTCATCATTTATTCTAAATTCCTTTAAATACTTTAAAGGTTGAATTTTTGATTTTTGCAGATGGCCTAATTCTGGTTGAGTTAATGTTTTATTAGAAACATTTCCATAACCTACTTGAATTGCATTATAACCGTCTTTTTCAACCGTTTTTACTTGTGTAATAACACAAGGACCAACTTTTAAAATTGTAACTGGGATAATGTTACCTGACTCATCAAAGATTTGAGTCATCCCAATTTTATTGCCTAATAAACCTACAGCCACAACATCCCTCCAAATTTATTTTTTGATTGTGAATGAATTAACTTTACTTAAATTTTATTATTTACCAAATAAACTAACTATAATTAGTAAATTGCTCTTAAGAGTTTAAGAAATTTGCTACTTTTTGTCTACATAAAACATATATACAACTTTATTAAAAATATTTTATTATTACGTTTTACTTTGTTATATTTTTATTCTGGATTTTTTATAATTATGATAAAAACATATAATGAAAGGATTTAATTAAATGGCAAAAGTCGTAGGAATTGATTTAGGTACTACAAACTCTGTGGTAGCCGCAATTGAAGGTGGACAACCTAGTGTAATTGTTAACGCTGAAGGTTTACGAACAACTCCTTCAATTGTTGCATATACAAAAAAACAAGAACTTTTAGTGGGTCAAATTGCAAAACGTCAGGCAGTTATCAACCCTGAAAATACATTTTTTTCTGTAAAAAGATTTATTGGATCGAAAGAAAAAGAAGTTTCGGAAGAATCAAAACGATTACCATATAGTGTTGGAAAAGATCAAAATGAAAACATTAAAATTAAATGTCCAGCTCTTAACAAAGATTTTAGTCCAGAAGAAATTTCTGCTCAAGTCTTAAGAAAATTAATTAATGATGCCACAAATTATTTAGGACAAGAGGTAACTCAGGCAGTTATTACTGTACCAGCTTATTTTAACGATTCACAGCGACAAGCAACTATGGATGCTGGAAAAATTGCTGGAGTTGAAGTTTTAAGAATCATTAATGAACCAACTGCTGCCTCATTAGCTTATGGGTTAGATAAAAAACAAAATGAAACTATTTTAGTATTTGATTTAGGAGGTGGAACCTTTGATGTTTCAATATTAGAAGTTGGAGACGGGATTTTTGAAGTTTTATCTACTGCTGGTGATACAAACTTAGGGGGTGATGATTTTGATAATGTCTTAGTAAAATGGCTAATAAATGATTTTAAAGAAAAAGAGAATATTGATTTAATTAATGATATTCAAGCTTTACAACGTTTAACAGAAGCAGCTGAAAAAGCCAAAATTGAATTATCAACTGTTGAAAAAACAACAATTTCTTTACCATTTATTACTGCGGATAAAACAGGTCCAAAACATATTGAGCAAGAGTTAACTCGCGAAGTTTTTGAAAAGCTTTGTAAAAATTTAATTGATCGTTGTCGAATCCCAGTTGAAAAAGCTTTAAGTGATGCAAGACTTGATAAGTCGGATATTAATGAAGTTGTTCTAGTAGGTGGTTCAACACGTATTCCAGCCATTCAAAATCTAGTAGAATCACTGACAAATAAAAAACCAAATCAGTCAGTTAACCCAGATGAAGTAGTTGCAATTGGTGCTGCAATTCAAGCAGGTATTTTAGCAGGTGAAGTTAAAGATGTTTTATTACTAGATGTAACTCCATTATCATTAGGCGTTGAAACGCTTGGTGGAGTTATGACAAAAATTATTGCTCGAAACACTACTATTCCTGTTAAAAAATCAGAAATGTTCTCAACTGCCGTTGATAATCAAACAAATGTAGAAATTCATATTTTGCAAGGTGAACGTGAGTTAGTTGCGGGTAATAAAAGTTTAGGAAACTTCCGATTAGATGGGATTCCAGCAGCGGATCGCGGGGTACCACAAATTGAAGTAACATTTGATATTGATGTAGATGGTATTTTATCAGTAAAAGCTAGAGAAAAAGAAACTGGTGTAGAGCAAGCTGTTACAATTCAAGGTGCTTCAAATTTAAGTGAAACAGAAGTAGAAAAGATGTTAACAGAAGCTGAAAAATTTGCGTCAGCAGACAAAGAAAAAAAAGAAAATATCGATTTAAAAAATCAGGCAGAAGCTTTATGTTTTGAAGCGGAAAAAGAGCTTAATTTAGTTAAAGAAAATATTTCAGAAGATAAACAAAAAACTATTAATGATTCAATTGCTGCAATTCGTCAAGAACTTCAATCTGATAATATCGAAGCATTAAAATCTAAATTAGAACAATTAAAAACAAATATGAAAGATTTAGTTGCTGCGAAAAATGATTCAAATTCAGATCCAATGTCTAATTTAAATGATTTATAAGACTAACTTATAATATATAATATAATTTCAAACGAATCTTAAGATTCGTTTGAAATTGGACTTTCATCTACGATAATACATTCTGTCGTTAAAATCATACTTGCAATCGAAGTTGCATTCTGAAGGGCTGAACGAGTAACTTTAGCTGGGTCAACAATACCTTCTTCATACATATTACCAAATCTATTCTTGGCAGCATTGTAACCAATTTCAAATTCTTGTTGCTGAACTTTTTCAACAATAACAGGACCATTTATTCCAGCATTTTCGGCAATTCTTTTTAATGGAGCTAAAATAGCACGAGATATAATCATGGCACCAATTAATTCATCTTCTTTTAGGTTATTTTTTGCCCACGTTACTAAATTTTCTGATAAATGTGTGAATGTCGCCCCTCCACCTGGAACAATGCCTTCTTCTACAGCAGCACGTGTAGCATTAATGGCATCTTCTAAGCGTAATTTTTTATCTTTCATTTCAGTTTCTGTAACAGCTCCAACCCGGATAACTGCAATTCCTCCTGATAATTTTGCAATTCGGTCTTGTAATTTTTCTTTTTCATAACCAGTATCAGCGATATTCACTTGTTTCCGAAGTTGTTCGCATCGGATCGTAATCTGCTCTAATGTTTGTCCATCAGCAACAATAGTTGTTGTATCTTTATTAACTATAATACGTCTTGCTTGACCTAACAAACTTAACTGAACATTTTCTAAACTTAATCCAGCGTCTTCAGTAATAAGGGTCCCTCCTGTTAAAATAGCAATATCTTCTAAAATTTGCTTTCTTAATTCACCGAATCCCGGAGCACGAATTGCAACAACATTAATAATTCCACGTAATTTATTTAAAATTAAAGTTGCTAGTGCTTCTTTTTCAACATCTTGTGCAATAATTAAAAGTGGACGTTTAGTCTTTGTTATTTGTTCTAAAATAGGTAATAAATCTTGTTGAACTAAAGTAATTCGTTTATCTGTTAATAAAATATAAGGATTATCATATGAAACCTCCATTTTATCCGTATTAGTAATAAAGTAAGGTGAAATAAAACCTTTCTCTAATTTCATACCTTCGGTGATTTCTAATTCAGTGACAGTTCCTTTTCCTTCTTCTAAAGAAATAACACCTTCTTTTCCAACTTTTGAAAGAGCATCAGCAATTAATGAACCAATTACTTCATCATTTCCCGCTGAAATGGAAGCTACTTGTTGAATTGATTGAATTTCTTCTACAGGTTGAGCAAACTCATTTATTTGAGTTACTAAATACTGGGCTGCTTTTTCCATACCTAATTTAATTGAAATAGGATTAGATCCAGCTGCAACATTTTTTAATCCTTCTTTTACCATAGCATAGGCTAATACAGTTGCTGTTGTGGTTCCATCACCAGCTACATCATTTGTTTTTGAAGCAGCTTGTCGAATTAGTGAAACACCTGTATTCTCGATATGATCCGGAAGTTTAATTTCTTTTGCGATAGTTACACCATCATTAACAATTTGCGGGGAACCATAAGATTTTTCTAATACAACATTTCTGCCTTTTGGTCCTAGAGTAACCGAAACAGCTTCAACCATTATTTCCATTCCACGTTCCAAAGCCCGACGGGCATTATCTTGATATAGAATTTTTTTTGCCATAGTAGTTCGTAAATTTTATAAATAAAAAAGTTTAAATTAATAACATAATTCAGGGGTTAATTTTTGGGCAAGATAAAAATCAAATTTTATTAGCTTTTTTTTTTTACTTTACTAAATGAGATATTTTTAGTAATATTAAAGTATGTAAGTATATTTTGGGCTTGTAGCTCAGTGGACTAGAGCACGTGGCTACGAACCACGGTGTCAGGGGTTCGAATCCCTTCTTGCCCAATATAAAAACTTTCTATTTAGTGGTAGCTGTCACAAATTGTGGGGTGTCGCCAAGTGGTAAGGCTGCGGACTTTGACTCCGCCATTCGTAGGTTCGAATCCTGCCACCCCAGTTGAATTATGTTAGAAAACAAAATGAAAATGTTTTGTTCTCTCCTCTGGTAATATGTTTTCTAATAAATAATGGAATTTAAATAAAAAACCCCCTGTTATCTCAATGAGGAGCATTCATAATAAAAACGAAAATTTAATTTTCTAACTCTTTAGAAATTATTTGATAGTAGAGATTATGATCAAGAAAAACTTCGAAAATTCTCGAAGAAATCAAAATTATCTTTCTTTCACATCACAACTTTAGAGAAAGTTAGATTGGTTTTTTTCTAACTACTATAAAATAGATTGTCTAGGTCAAAAAAAGAATAAATTTAACAACACATAACAAATTTAGTAGGCTGCTAATATTTTTTAGAGCAGTCTCATCGTTTTGAATGATAGTCGTAAAAGTATTCATTTATCTCAAATTTAATAAAAAGTAGTTTGGAAAGTAGACAAATTTCAGAAAGATTGTTAAAAAATAAATATTTAGTTTTTTACTGAAAAATATTCGGTATTGGTCAAGGGGTTTACAAACAATGATAAATAAATAATACGCATTTGAAAATACCTTGACCAATTATAAATTATATTTTCGAGTACCAGCCCTTTAAAAAATTTTCAGATAGTTAATTTGAGAAAACTTTAGCACAGATTTAATGAACTCTGCAAAATAAGAACTTAGTAAAGTTAAAATAACTAGTTTTTAGTCTTATTTTATGATAACCAACCGTAACTATGTAAGCCTTTGCCTAAAAAATTTACTCCTAAATAACAAATCCAAATTACAAAAAAGCCAAGTCCGCCTAAAATAGCAGTTTTTTTACCTTCCCATCCTTTTGTAATACGCGCATGTAAATAAGTTGCAAACACTAACCATGTAATTAAAGCCCAGGTCTCTTTAGGGTCCCAGCTCCAATAAGAGCCCCATGCTTCATTTGCCCAAACTCCACCAGAAATAATTCCAATTGTTAAAAAAGGAAAACCTAATCCAATAATTCTATAACTCCAATTATCAATACTTTGTAATAGTTTGATTTTTCCTAACTCAGAAATTTCGGCAGAAGGAGCAACTAATTTCGCTTCATAATAATCTAACATAATATTTGAAAGCGGTAAGGATGAATTATCTACAATTTGTAAATCAATTTCTTTAAAACGTGAAATAACTAAAAATAAAATAGATAATAATGATCCCATAATTAATGTTCCATAACTTAACAACATCATGCTAACATGCATCATTAACCAATTTGATTGTAATGCTGGAACTAATGGGCTTGACTTTTGCATTTCAGGAGATAGTGTTAAATTTGCAAAACCATTAATTAATAAAGTAACAGGAATTAAAACAGATCCAATAAGTTTACTTTTTGTTTTTGTTTCAATATATAAATAAATTGTTAATAACATACAAGTTAAAAATAACAACGATTCATACAAATTACTTAAAGGAAAATAACCTGCTATAATCCAACGAGATCCTAGAATAAAAAATAGCATTCCATTAGCTACAATCGTACTAAATCGACCAATTTTTGATAATAAATTTGAGTTACGGAATAGAGCTAAATTAAACCAATAAGCGACTAGTGCAAATAATAGAATTCCAAATACAATATTTGATGAAACGTTTTGAATTTCATTCCAATCCATGAAATTTCTCCAATAAAATTTTTATATAAATTATTTTCTATTATACCATTCTACTAAAAAATTGATTTGTTTTGTCTATTTTCTTTCTTAAAATTTGATCTATACAATTGAAAACTTTCAGGTCAACTAATAATTCTAACAAAAAATTACGATTGACATTAATTTCCTTTTCCAAGTACTATAAAGTTAATTTTGATCAGTCTTAAATAATATATGTCAATACTAAGAAAATATGAAATAATGATTCTTTTAACAGAAGAATTTAATGATAACGAATTAAAAACATGGGTTTTCAATTACGCAAAAAATTTAAGAAAATTTAGTGTCTGCGATATCTCTGTAATTTCGCGTGGCAAACATAATTTAGCTTATCCTATTGATAATAAAGGAAAAGGAAATTATATTCAATTAAATTTTGCAAGTATGCCAAAATATATAAGTAACTTTTCTTACATTTTAAAAATGGATTCAAATGTTTTACGGTTTTTAGTTTTTCAGAAACACGGATAATTTTATTAAAAAATTTTAATAAAATTATTTGTTATTTTTAAAGAGTTATGGTATATTTTATGTAGTTAAGATATCCTCAGTAGCTCAGTGGTAGAGCAATCGGCTGTTAACCGATTGGTCGTAGGTTCAAGTCCTACCTGGGGAGTTAAAGTTATAAAACATCTAAAGTTAATCACAATAAAAAATAAATTAGTAATGAATACATATTTAGATACATTGAAAATTGGAGATAAAACGTTTAGTTCAAGATTACTCTTAGGAACTGGGAAATATCGAACATCTCAAGACGCAATTGATAGTATAAATAATAGCGGTTGTGAAATGATAACAGTTGCAATTCGACGACTACCCCCAAATTTAAAAAACGATACCACAAATTTTTTAGGGAAACTAAATTGGGAAAAGTTATGGTTATTACCAAATACTGCTGGTGCTCAAACAGCAGAAGAAGCTATTCGAATGGCTTTTTTAGGACACGAACTTGCTTGCCAGTTAGGACAAGTAGACAATTTTTTTGTAAAATTAGAAGTTATTTCCGACCCTAAATATTTACTACCTGATCCAATTGGTACATTAAAAGCTGCTGAATTCTTAGTAAAAAAAGGCTTTACAGTTTTACCATATATTAACGCAGACCCAATGTTAGCTTTGCATTTAGAAGATTTAGGTTGTGCTACAGTTATGCCACTTGGTTCACCTATTGGGTCTGGTCAAGGATTAGCTAATTTAAATAATATACAAATTATAATTGAAAATGCTAATATTCCAGTAATTGTCGATGCAGGCATTGGAACACCAAGTGAAGCAGCTCAATCCTTAGAATTAGGAGCAGATGCTGTTCTATTGAATACTGCAGTTGCACAAGCTAAAAATCCATCTCAAATGGCTACTGCTATGAATTTAGCCGTTCAAGCCGGACGTCTCGCTTATTTATCAGGACGAATGGAAAAAAAACATTATGCAAGCGCAAGTTCGCCTTTAGAACAAATAAGTCGGTTAACCTAACTTCAATGAAAATTAAACGAGGAAAAAATTATCTAAATTAATTTCTCACGATAGACAAAGGTATAATTTAAGTTTTATAACGTTTGTTTATCGTGAGAAATTAATTTAATAAGCTAAACCTAAACTTCTTGTCGTTTCAGCCCCTAAATAAACACGAACACTTAAGAAATCTGTTGGACAAGCTGTTTCACAACGTTTACACCCAACACAATCTTCTACACGTGGTGATGAAGCAATTTGACCTGATTTACATCCATCCCAAGGTACCATTTCTAATACATCTGTTGGACAGGCACGTACACATTGTGTACAGCCAATGCATGTGTCGTAAATTTTAACCGTATGAGACATAATTTTTTTATAATTTTATTATTAATTAATACTATAAGTAATTTTCTTATCTTTTCCGAAACAATAAATTATCGAGTTAAACGCTGAATTTGTTGAATCGCTAGACGACCAATGTTAAATAAAGCCCATGATGCTGCTACTAATAAAGGTGCAGCAATTACTACTAAACGAGTATCCATAAGTAATAATCCTTCTAAAATAGTTTAATTAAATACACATTATATTATATATAATTTTTTTGATCTATTATATATAATTTTCACTTCAAAGATATTAAATTAAAAGAATAGCAATTTTAATTTATTCTAACTTTAAGTTTATAAGAATAATAAGCTTAACTGTTTAGAAAACCAGAGATATTTTTATCTAAACCAAAATAACCAATCTTTATGATTAAATTTAATTAAATATCTCTGTTCACCGGAATTTTTTCTTTCTAAGTTTATAAAAATTTAAAAACCCCTTATATTATTTTTTGAAGAATTTGCTTCCTACACCTATACTAGTCGATTTAGGTCTATCCGTTCCTAAACCAACTTTCGGTTCATCAGAATCGTTTAAATCCTTTGGCAAGTTTGCAGTTGAAGCATTTATTTCTGATCTATCTGAAGATGAGTCAATTATTGTGTCAGAAGATTCGTCTAATAAACTTGGATCAACATCACTAAAATCGATTTCAACTTCTAATTCATTAGTATAAGTCATTAGTGTTCCTTCTACTTTTTTTCTACGCACATGGATTTTTGTGTTTGGATATAAAGTTTTTGATAAACACTGTTCGGCTAATGTATCTTCTAAATATTTCATAATAGCACGACGTAATGGACGAGCACCATAAATAGGATCATATCCTTCATCAGTTAAAAATGCTTGTACAGATAATTCAACTATTAGATTAATTCCTTTATCTTTTAATCGATTTTGAACTGATTTAATCATTAACTCACAAATCTCCCAAATATCAATTCGTGTTAAGTGATTAAAAACAATAATTTCATCTATACGATTTAAAAATTCTGGTCGGAAGAAATTTTTTAATTCATCATTTACTAATCGAGTCACACGCTCAAAAATTTCAGGGTCTTTAATAGGTTCAGGAGCAGGCTGCCAACCAATAACTGCATCTGGTGTTATTTTAAAACCCCCTTCACCTTGTTCAGATTTAGATTTGATTCCACTTTCACGCTCAATAATTTTTGAACCTAAGTTAGTTGTCATAATAATTAACGTGTTTGTAAAATCAATTACTCGTCCTTTAGAATCAGTTAATCGACCATCATCCAAAATTTGTAATAGTAAATTAAATACGTCTGGATGAGCTTTTTCAACCTCATCGAATAAAACAACCGAATATGGTTTAGAACGAACTGCTTCAGTTAATTGACCACCTTCATTATATCCAACATAACCTGGTGGTGAACCAATTAATTTTGCAACAGTATGTTTCTCCATGTATTCTGACATATCTAGCCTGATCATACTTTCTTCACTACCAAACATATAATCCGATAAGGTTTTAGTAAGTTCAGTTTTACCAACACCTGTTGGACCCGCAAAAATAAAACTTGCAATTGGACGATTTGGATTTCGTAATCCTACACGAGCACGTCTAATTGCTTTAGACACCGCTACTACTGCATGTTTTTGACCAATAATACGTTCATGCAGAGTATCTTCCATCTTTAATAAACGTGCAGACTCTGAACCAGTAATTTTAGCTACTGGGATACCTGTCCAATTTGAAACAACATCTGCAACATCGTTTTCAGTTACCATATCGACATCACGACGGCTAAAACCACGAGCCTCACTTGTTAAAGCAGATTGCTTCATAATTCGAATATGTGTTCGAACTTCCATTTCATGATCTAAAAGTTGTTTTGCAGCTTCAAAATCATGTTCTTTTATACAATCTTCCTTATCTTTAATAGTTTCTTGTAACTCGTGCATTAAACTTCTTAAACCTAAAGGTAAACGTCGATTTTCTAATCTAACACGAGCACCTGCTTCATCTAAAACATCAATAGCTTTATCAGGTAAATATCGATCTGCTACATATTTATCAGAAAGTATTGCAGCTTGCTCTAAAGCTTTATCATGATAACTTAAAGTATGATGTTGTTCGAATTTTGAACGTAAACCTCTTAAAATTTCAATTGTCGTTCCAACACTAGGCTCTTCTACATGTACTGGTTGGAATCGTCTTTCTAAAGCTGGATCTCGTTCAATATACTTGCGATATTCATCATTTGTCGTAGCTCCAATACAACGGAACTTACCTCGGGCTAAGGCAGGTTTTAAAATATTTGCAGCATCAACTGCACCTTCAGCAGCCCCTGCTCCTACTAAAGTATGAATTTCATCAATTACAATAATAACTGCTGAATCATTTTGAGCTTCTTCAACAATTCGTTTTAAACGTTCCTCAAATTCTCCACGATACTTTGTACCAGCTAAAATAGATCCTAAATCTAATGCCATAATAAGACTGCCGTCTAAGAAGTCAGGCACTTTTTCGGTTAAGATTAATTGAGCTAATCCTTCTGCTACTGCTGTCTTACCGACACCTGGTTCACCAATTAAAACTGGATTGTTTTTGGTTCTCCTTGCTAAAACTGCAATAACATCATCGATTTCTTTTTCACGGCCAATAACTGGATCTAAATTTCCATCAATAGCTTCTTTTGTAATATTTTCAGCGTATTCGTCTAAAGTAGGTGTTGGACTGCCTTTTTTATCGCGCTCTAATAAGAATTTCTCTGCCTGTGTTAATGGGCGTAAAATTTCTTCCTGTGTTTCTTCAATATAAGTTAAAATTAAATTTCTTAATTTGTGAATATCCACATTTAACTTATCCAATGTCCGCATTGCAACGCCATCAGATTCTGCAATTAACGCAAGTAGAATATGTTCAGTTCCTACAAAATTTTGACCTAAATCTTTACTTTCATGAACTGCCATTTCTAAAACACGCTTTGCCCGCGGAGTGAATGGAATTTCAGAAGCAACAAAACCAGTTCCACGACCAATATATAATTCAATTTCTTTACGAGCTTTTTTTAATGTAACTTTTAATTTTTTTAAGGCTCGTGCACCAATGCCATGTCTTTGACCAATGACACCCAACAAAAGTTGTTCAGTCCCAACAAAATTATGACCCATACGTCGAGCTTCTTCCTGGGAAAGCATAATAACTTTTATTGCACCTTCAGTAAATTTTTCAAACATAAGTTTTTTTCCTAGTTAAACTAGATAAAATTTAGACTCTATTCACTTTATCTACCATTATATGCTAATTCATTATTTTTTTTTTTAGATTTAGCTTGGCTTCTTTTAAGTTATTAATTAATAAAATAAATTTAGACCCAACAAAAATCTACAAGACTTTATGTACATTTAGATTCGCTAGTCAAGGTTAATTATCTTATGCTATACTTACTTTGAGTAGTAAACGGCGGTATAGCCAAGTGGTAAGGCCGTGGATTGCAAATCCTCTACCCCCAGTTCGAATCTGGGTGCCGCCTACTTTATTTTACTATAATCTTGTCTTTAAATGCGATTAAGTATAGATTATAGCAGTAGGTAGATTAATCTTATCTGTAGGGAATGTGGTGAAATTGGTAGACACGACGGACTTAAAATCCGTTGCCTAGTGATAGGCGTGAGGGTTCAAGTCCCTCCGTTCCCATTTATTGAAAGAAACTTTTTTATTTATATTTTTTACACGTTGATGAGGTTTATATAGCTAATGATAAAATTTTTCTCGTGATAACATTTTATTCTTAGAATTATTTTCATATTTCAACTTAATTATACTAAAACTTTCTAGGTTGGGGGTTTTAGGAAATGTTTTCAAAAGATTTCTAATAATTTTTTTACAATTTATGTAGAAATATTATTGTTTTCGAAAACCGATAACCTCAAATAATTTTCGGTTTTGATATCTGACACCAATTGTCCGAGTTTTAAAATATTCTCAATATCTATTTGAACTAAAAACTGATGAAATATCTTTAGGAATAAATTTACAACTCAAATGAAGTAAATAATTTTTGGTTAGTTTTGTTAGAAAGTTTAAAATATCAATATTCTTTCATTAATTGAAAAGCATGGGTTTTTAATTTACATTAGTTGCATAATTAAAGTAAACTAAGATTAGTATAATTTAAAGATCAAATTATGGAAGCCAAAATTCAATTTATCAAAGGTCTTGATGAAAAAGTATTACCTGATGTTCGTTTGACACGTTCTAGGGATGGAAGCACAGGAACCGCAACATTCCGTTTTAAAAATCCAAATATATTAGATAAAAATACTGCCAAAGAAGGTGAAATTACTGGAATGTATCTTATTGACGAAGAGGGAACATTAGAAACTCGTGATGTAAATGCTCGATTTGTAAATGGGAAACCAGAAGCAATTGAATCTATTTACATAATGAAAAGCCCAGAAGCTTGGGATAGATTTATGCGATTTATGGAACGTTATGGTCAAACCAATGGTTTAGTATTTACAAAAGCAAATTAAGCAAACAATAAGAAAATTAAAACAATGCAAGTACCATTAAAATGGATTAAAGAATTAATAGATATTGATACTATTCACTTAGACGAATTGATTGAAAGGCTAACCCTTGGAGGTTTTGAAGTCGAAGAAATTTTAGAAGTAGAAGTAAATCAAGAAAAACATACCGTTTTAGATATTTCGGCAACTGCTAATCGTTCCGATAGTTTGTCTATTCAAGGAATTTCTTTAGAAATTGCGAGTTTATTAGATAAACCAGTCAATAAATTAGTTTATACTCAAAAACTTTTAGATTGGAAACAAAAAATATACAGTAAGGTAGAATTAATTTCTCCAGATTTAGGTTGTTCAACATTTTTAACTGTTGAAGTTCAAAATGTTAATGATTTAACAGTCCCAGTCTGGATTCAAGAAAAGTTAATTTGTTCGGGCGTAACTCCAACAAATAATCTTCTTGATTTTCAAACTTATATATTATTAGAAACTGGGTATCCGTTTCCTTTTTATGATTTAGAAAAAATTCAAAGAAAAACCAATACTAGAAAAATTAGTTTTTCAATTAACAAAGCTACATGTGATCAAGAAATTGTAGCTTCAAATAATGAAACTTATAAATTAAATGATTCTAATTTAATTATTCAAGCAAATGAGGTTCCAATTGGAATTGCGGGAATTATTGAAAGTCAAGATTATGTTTGTTTAGAAAACACGAACTCATTATTAATTGAAGCAAGTATTTTTAATGCGGCAAAAATTCGTCAACAATCAAGACATTTAGGCTTACGAACAGATCGATCAGCAAGATATGAAAAATCTTTAAAACCAACTTATTTAATTGAATCTTTATATCGTTTAATTTCTTTATTACGTATACGAAATTCAAATATTCAATGCAAAGTTCACACATTTTTACAAGAAATAGAACAACCTGTAAAAATAATTCAATTAAATTATTCAACAATCAAAGAAATTTTAGGACCTATCAATACAGGAAATTTGAGTGAACCTAACTTTATTGATCCGGAAAAAGTTAGCCAATATTTAAGACGATTAAATTTTGAATTTTCATATCAAGATTTGAAATTAACTTGGGACGTGAAAATACCTGAATTACGAAGCGATGATATTACGAGAGAAATTGATCTTATTGAAGAGGTTGGAAGATTACATGGGTTTAATAATTTTTTAACAACTCTTCCAAAAATTGAAAAAATTGGTAGGGAAGATATTAGTTACCAAACTCGAAAAAAAATAACTTCATGTTTATTAAATCTCGGTTTAAATGAATTAATTCATTATTCACTTGTTAAAGAAGAACAATCAATAAATATAAAAAATGAAATTTCTTTAATTAATCCATTATTATCTGATTATAAAAAGTTACGAGGAAGTTTATTACCAACACTTGTAGAAACTGTAGCAGATAATTTAAAGCAGAGTAATCGAATTATTGAAGGGTTTGAATATGGTCATGTTTTTTCAGGACATCTTCCAAATAACATTGAAGAAATCGAGTATGTTGCTGGTATTTTTGGAGGTACAAACGAAAAATTATCTTGGTCTGAACCTGAAAAACCATTAACATGGTTTGAAGCAAAAGGAAAAATAGAACAATTATTTAAACAATTGAATATTCGAGTTTATTGGAAAATTAACTCAGTTGCTTTATCAAATAATCTTCTACATCCTTATCGAACAGCTGAGTTATATCTTTTAACGGGTGAAAATATAGGCAAATTTGGTCAAATTCATCCAGCTTATGCCAATAAAACAGGATTATCTTCTGAAATTTACTTATTTGAATTTAGCTTGAAGATTATTCAAAATCAAATTCAAAAAAATAAACTTCCTGTATTTCAAGAGTATTCATCGTATCCGCGAGTAATTAAGGATTTATCGTTTATTATTCCAACTGATCTAGAATTTACAGAACTTAAAACAATCCTTTATTTAAATGGGACCAAATTTTTATCAGAAATTAATTTATTGGATGAATATAGAGGTTCTTCGATTCCAGATAACTTTACAAGTTTATGCATTCAGTTAATTTTTCAATCAAATGAAAAAACATTAGAAAATAAAGAAATTGAAAATATTATAAGTAATTTACAATTAGTATTAACTAATTCATTTAATGCAATTATTCGTCAATAATTGCATTAAATATTAATTAACAAGTGAAAATTAACCACCTCCTACAATCGTTACAATTTCAACTTTATCATTTTTTTTGATAAATGTTTCGTTCCAATGCTTTTTACTGCAAATAAAATTATTGTATTCTACAACTAAAAGAGATTTCTTATATCCAAAATAATTAATCAAATCTAATATAGTTAGATCATATGAGGTTAAATATTTCTCGCCATTCAAAAAGAATTGATTCATAATTTTTTTTTTAATTTTGTTAAAATAAACTAGACGGAAATTAGTAATTCCTGGTAAAATAAGATAAAAGACAGTTTGGCGGGTGTAGCCAAGTGGTTAAGGCAGTGGGTTGTGGTTCCATCATTCGCCGGTTCAAGTCCGGTCACTCGCCCTTGTTCAAATTCTTGTTTTTTTTGAGTGTTTTAAAATATATTTATTTAAATTCTAAGTTATTCTTATGTCACGTTACAGAGGACCTAAATTAAGAATTAGCCGTCGTTTGGGCCCGTTACCTGGTCTAACAACAAAAAAATCAAACAAATCAAACCGACCTGGTAAAGATGGAAATGCAAATGCAGATACTGGTAAAAAATTAACAGAGTATGGCGTACGTTTGGAAGAAAAACAAAAGTTAAAGTTTAACTATGGTTTAACAGAAAGCCAGTTATTAAGGTATGTCAAAGAAGCGCGTCGTCGCCAAGGCGTTACAAACTTAATTTTATTCCAACTGTTAGAAATGAGATTAGATACGATTTGCTTTACTTTAGGGTTTGCAAAAAGTATAGCACAAGCTCGTCAATTAGTAAATCATGGCCATATTACGGTTAATAAACAAGTTGTGGATATTCCAAGTTTTCAATGTCGACTTAATGATGTAATCGGCGTGAAAGAAAAAAATAGTTCGAAAATGTTAGTCGAAAATAATCTTAAAAACAACCAAGTGGCCGAAATTCCAGGACATTTAAAATTTGATAGTTCAAAATTAGAAGGTAAAGTTTTAGATTATTGTAATCGAGAAGATGTTTCATTACAGTTAGATGATTTACTTGTAATTGAATATTACTCACGTCGTTAATTTTAGTTTTTTTTTTCTAAAATTACGTTTTTACTAAAAAAAATTAATTTATAAAGTAGCTAAATATGTTAAAATTAAGATTAAAACGGTTAGGTAAAAAAAGATCTCCATCTTATCGTTTGGTAATTATGGAAAATACCTTTAGACGAAATGGACGCCCTATTGATGAAGTTGGATATTATAATCCTATAACAAAACAATATAAATTCGATACAGAGAAAATTAAAAAATGGCTTGGTTATGGTGTAACCCCTACTGAGACTGTATCACATTTATTAAAAAAAGCAGAAATTATCTCATAAAAAATATAAGATTTCTTAAATAGAGCAATCTTTGGTTAGTTTCAAATTAGTCTAGGTAACACCTAGGCTAATTATTTCGTATTTTCAATTTCAATAATTTTTCTAAAACTTTTCTAATTTATACGCTTATTAGGGACTGTTCCACTTTTGATTAAGTATTTTTAACAATATTTTTTATTTTATATATAGACTAAAAAAGAAATGGAAATGGGTTAAAATAGTGATTAAATCTATTAAACATTCATAAAATTAATTATGTCACACTTTACACATATTAAGACTCGTTTTCAAAATTTGTTTTACTTAGAAAAAGCCTTAAATCGATTAGACATATCACATACTGAACAAGAAAAAAGTGGTATTACTACATATCATAAAAGTTTAATTATTCCACAATCAAATGGGTATAACATTGAGTTTGCTTGGAATGGACAAGAGTATGAATTAATTGTTGATATGAGTTTTTGGGAGCAACCATATCCAATTGAAAGTTTTATTGATAAAATTTCACAACAATATGCTGGGGAAGTTATTATTGGTGAAAGTCAAAAAATTGGTTTTCAACCTATTAAATATCAACAAAATGCTGATGGTTCTAATACGTTAATTTTAGAACGTTGGAATAACGAAAAAGTTATGGCAAAAGTATAAAATTAGATATTAGAGAGCAATCTATATCAGAAAAAATAATTAATATAGTAAGAGAAGAGAAAAATCTTACTATATTAATTAATATTATTAATTATTTCTATGGGGTGAGTTCTGGGTTTAGGTTATGATATTATTTTTTATTTTTTTCAATAAAAGTTACAGCGATTTAGGTACCAACAGATCCTAATACAAAACCTACTAAATCTAAGTAATCGGCTAAATGTATTTTATGATGTCTACTTAGGTTATACCAACGAACTGTACAAAAAATGGATATATTTAAATTAGATTTAAAAATGTATAATTATTTTTAATCCGTGAAACAACTGAAAACGAATCTATATAAATATTAGGATAAAAACTTTGGCATTGAACTATCTTCCCAGGGGGTCCCCCCCCAAGTATTGTCGTCGATTTATAACGTTTCACAACTGAGTTCGAAATGGATCAGTGTGGTTCCGCTTAGTACACTAGAAACACCAAAGCAAAAATATTGAAACTCTCAACTGAGAGTTTCAATACTAGATTTTTCAACGTTTAGAAAAATAAAATTCAAGTCTTCGGTCTGTTAGTACATCTCAGCTCATCTATTACTAGATTTACACTTAATGCCTATCAAACGGTTAGTCTTACCGTGACCTTATTCACTTACGTGATGAGAATACTTATCTTGAGGTGGGCTTCCCACTTAGATGCTTTCAGCGGTTATCCACTCCATACATAGCTACCCAGCGTTTACCGTTGGCACGATAACTGGTACACCAGAGGTATGTCCTTCTCGGTCCTCTCGTACTAAAGAAGGCTCCTCTCAATATTCTAACGCCTACACCGGATATGGACCGAACTGTCTCACGACGTTCTGAACCCAGCTCGCGTACCGCTTTCATGGGCGAACAGCCCAACCCTTGGGACGTACTACCGCCCCAGGATGCGATGAGCCGACATCGAGGTGCCAAACCTCCCCGTCGATGTGAACTCTTGGGGGAGATCAGCCTGTTATCCCTAGAGTAACTTTTATCCGTTGAGTGACGGCCTTTCCACTCAGCACCGTCAGATCACTAAGACCGACTTTCGTCCCTGCTCGACTTGTAAGTCTCACAGTCAAGCTTCCTTATGCCTTTACACTCTAGATACGATTTCTACCCGTTCAGAGGAAACCTTTGTACGCCTCCGTTACCATTTAGGAGGCGACCGCCCCAGTCAAACTGCCCGCCTGAAACTGTTCTTTGACCAGATAATGATACAAAGTTAGAAACCTAACATTACAAGAGTGGTATCTCACTGATGGCTCCGATACTCCCGCAAGAATATTTTCAACGCCTCCCACCTATACTGCGCAAATAAAGTCCAGTTTCAATTTCAAGTTACAGTAAAGCTTCATAGGGTCTTTCTGTCCTGGTGCAGGTAGTCCGCATCTTCACAGACAAGTCTATTTCACCGAGTCCCTCTCCGAGACAGAATCCAAATCATTACGCCTTTCGTGCGGGTCGGAACTTACCCGACAAGGAATTTCGCTACCTTAGGACCGTTATAGTTACGGCCGCCGTTCACCAGGGCTTCAGTCATCAGCTTCGCAGGGCTAACCAACTTCTTTAACCTTCTGGCACTGGGCAGGCGTCAGCCCCCATACATCGTCTTACGACTTAGCGGAGACCTGTGTTTTTGATAAACAGTTGCTTGGATCTGGTTATTGCAGCCTTAAAAAGGCACTCCTTCTCCCGAAGTTACGGAGTTATTTTGCCGAGTTCCTTAGAGAGAGTTATCTCGCGCCCCTTAGTATACTCTACCTACCCACCTGTGTCGGTTATGGTACAGGCATTAATTTGTTTTTGACAGTGCGAGCTTTTCTTGGAAGTATGACATGGGCTGCTTCGATGCCGTAGCATCTCGTACTCGCGCCTCAGCTCAAAGCGTTTTCTCCGCTTCTCATCACCTTGAACGCTTAAACCGGTAAACCATTATCCGGCCAGCTTAGCCTTCTCCGTCCCTCGATATCAACAAATAATGGTACGGGAATGTTGACCCGTTATCCATCGACTACGCTTTTCAGCCTCGCCTTAGGTCCTGACTAACCCTCCGCGGACGAACCTTCCGGAGGAAACCTTGGGCTTTCGGGGTATGGGATTCTCACCCATATTTTCGTTACTCAAGCCGACATTCTCACTTCTGCTTCGTCCATATCCGCTTACGCTAATACTTCAATCTACAACAGAACGCTCCCCTACCGATATATTTTATATATCGCACAGCTTCGGCAAATTACTTAGTCCCGTACATTTTCGGCGCAGGTTTACTCGATCAGTGAGCTATTACGCACTCTTTAAAGGATTGCTGCTTCTAAGCAAACCTCCTGATTGTTTATGCACTCCCACCTCCTTTATCACTTAGCAATTATTTAGGGGCCTTAACTGGTGCTCTGGGCTGTTTCCCTCTTGACAATGAAGCTTATCCCCCACAGTCTCACTGATAAATTTTCCACTTAGTATTCTTAGTTTGCAACGATTTGGTACCGAATTACCAGCCCGCATACGTAACAGTGCTTTACCCCTAAGTTATAACATTTATCGCTGCGCCTAAACGCATTTCGGGGAGAACCAGCTAGCTCCGAATTCGATTGGCATTTCACCCCTAACCACAATTCATCCGCTGATTTTTCAACATCAGTCGGTTCGGTCCTCCACTTAGTATTACCTAAGCTTCAACCTGACCATGGTTAGATCATCCGGGTTCGGGTCTATAACCAATGACAAACGCCCTATTCAGGCTCGCTTTCACTATGGCTTCGGCATTCTCTGCCTTAACCTGCCACTACTTATAAGTCGCCGGCTCATTCTTCAACAGGCACGAAGTTAGACGTTTTAGTCGTCCTCCTACTGATTGTAAGTTTATGGTTTCATGTTCTTTTCACTCCCC